TGAGGGGAATAAAAAAGAATACTTGCACCAAATATATGATCCTTTCTTGAATGGGTTGCATCGTGGAAGAATCAAAAAATTTCTTTCACCTTTAATTAGAAATGAAATTTTAATAGAAAGTTTTATAGAAAGAAATAAAATTCATGTTCTCTTTCTTACTGATACGGATCGCCGAAAATTGGAACAGAAAAGAGAACGATTTGAAAAAAAAACATTATCAAAAAAAAGAAGGTATTTCTTGACTTTAATCAGTCAACTTGCTAGAGAAAGAGAATCAAACTTTAATTTGAAAGTTTCCTTTTTATTTTTAGAACAAGAAAGAATGGATTCCGAAAAGGAAACAAAATTTTTTAAATTTTTATTCGATGCAATTAGAACTGATACTAAAAATAAAAAAAGAAAAAAAAAAATTATTGGAATAAAAGAAATCAGTAAAAACGTCCCTCGATGGTCATTCAAATTAATCAATGAATTAGAACAACAGGAAGGAGAGGGTGAAGAAGAAGTACCCATTGATTATCAGATTCGTTCAAGAAAAGCCAAACGTGTAGTGATTTTTACTGATAATCGGCGAAATAATGATAATAAAGATATTACAAATCCTGATAAAACAGACGAAGTGGCTTTGATACGCTATTCGCAACAATCGGATTTTCGTCGAGACATAATCAAAGGGTCTATGCGAGCACAAAGACGTAAAACAGTTATTGGGGAACTCTTTCAAGCAAATGCGCATTCTCTCCTCTTTTTGAACAGAATATACAAACCACACCTTCTTTTTTTTGATACCTCCGGGGTAATGAAACTCATTTTTCGAAACTGGATGGGAGAGGGAACAGAACTAAAAATTTCAGATTATATAGAAGAAAAAAAAGAGAAAGACAAAAAAGAAGAGAACAAAAGAAAGGAAAAAGCACGAATAGAAATAGCAGAAGCCTGGGATACTATCCCATTCGCACAAGCAGTAAGAGGTTTAATGTTAATAACTCAATCGACTCTTAGAAAATATATTCTATTACCTTCATTAATAGTAGCTAAAAATATTATCCGTATACTACTATTGCAATTTCCTGAATGGTCTGAGGATTTCAAGGAATGGAATAGAGAAATACATATTAAATGCACCTATAATGGTGTTCAATTATCAAAAAGAGAATTTCCAAAAAATTGGTTAATAGACGGCATTCAGATAAAAATACTGTTTCCTTTCTGTCTGAAACCTTGGTACGGATCTAAGTTAGGGTCTTCTTATATAGATCGAATGAAAAAGAAAGGGCAAGATTTTTCTTTTTTAACAGTTTGGGGAATGGAGACTGAACTTCCTTTTGGTTCTCCCCGAAAACGGCCTTCCTTTTTTGGACCTATTTTAAAGAAACTCGAAAAAAAAATTGGAAACTTAAAAAAAAAATATTTTCTAATTCTACAAGTTTTAAAAGCAAGAACAAGATTTTTTCTAACTATCTCAAAAAAAACAAACAAATGGTTTAGCAAAAGTATTCTATTTTTAAAAATAATAATAAAAGAAATTTCAAAAATAAAAAGAATTCTATTTAGTAGATTGAAAGAAGTAGATAAATCAAGCGAAACGAAAAAAGAAAAAGATTCTATAACGCGTAATCAAATAATTCATGAATCCGTGAATCAAATTAGATCTACAAGTTGGACAAATTATTTACTGACAGAAAAAAAAACGAACGATCTAACTGATAGAACAAGTACAATTAGAAAAAAAATAGAAAAAATTACAAAAGAAAAAAAAAAAGTTATTCCAGGAATAAATCTTAGTCCTAATACTAATAAAAGTAGTTCTAATGTTAAAAGATTCGAATTCCCAAAAACTATTTGGCAAATATTAAAAAGGCGCAGCGCTCGATTAATTCATAAATTTTATTTTTTTATAAAATTTTTCATTGAAAAGATATACATAGATATACTTCTATCTATGATTAATATTCCCAGAATGCATACAAAACTTTTTCTTGAATCAACAAAAACTCTTATTGATAAACCCATTTTAAATATTCAAAAAAATCATGAAAAAGGTAATAAAACTAATGAAACGAAAATTGACTTTATTTCAACTATACAAAAATCCTTTTATAATATTAGTAATAATAATTCACAGAGTGTTGATGGATTATCCTCCTTCTCACAAGCATATGTATTTTACAAATTGTCACAAATCCAAGTTCTTAAATTAAACAAGTTAAGATCTATTCTTGAATATCACGGAACACCCCTTTTTCTTAAAACTTCAATAAAAACTTATTTTGGAAGACAAGGAATAATTGATTTTGAATTCAAAGCTAAGAAACTTCGGAACTCGAAAAAAAATAAATGGAAAAACTGGTTAATAGGTCATTATCAATACCATTTATCTCAGATTAGATGGTCTAAATTTAAATTAATAGCACAAAAGTGGCAAAATAGCACCAATCAATGTCATACAATTCAAGATACAAATTTAAAGAAAGAGGATTCATATGAAAAAGAACAATTA